TTTTTTGACTACGGGCCTAGCAAAAGAAAAATCGAGATAGGTTCCCATCGAATGGGATTCCCCCCTAAAAAATCGGACGTGAAGGTTTCCTCTCATCCGGCTAAAGTAGTTATACCAAATAAAGAAAGGGGTTCTTATTTTTAAACTTTGTTCAAAAAAACCCTACAAAAAGCTACTCCTTACTCAAGTTCCCAGTAAGGACCAATCTTTCATTGATTCATTCTTTTTTGACTTTAACAACTTTCTGAATTACTTTCAAATGGAAATGTGAAATTATTGAGTAGTCTACTTCCCCTCAAATAATGAATCCTCTTAAAGGAATATTTTGGGATTCATAAGGGATTTACTTGTCTATATATCGTTCCATTCGATCTTTTAGGCCCCCACTCACCTCGATGGTTATGCCGTAATGCCCCTTGAAGCATATATGCGATAGATAGACTCCTGTCACCATGCCATATTTGTTTGCTTGAACAGAACTTCTCTCTAAAAGAAACGGAATAGCCAATTCGTAGAATTGGTCTTTTTTTTTCACGAGGTATAACGAGCAATTCCTATTTCTCTCTTACGGAATCGGCCATGGATCAATACCCCTTCCATTTGGAAGTATTGAATACGCCCATAATTCTGAGCTTCATGTTACTCCTCCAAAGACACATGTCAGAATCGGGGGCATCCCAATCAGATTGAATGGGATGACAGTTTCTTATTATGAATCTGTAAAATGAAAATTTCGATCAAATCACACATCGCAGTATACTAGGCCTTCTAATTCCTTAAGAGGTTTATCTAAAAGATTCGCAATATAACTAGGAAGACGTTTCAAATACCACACATGAGTCACTGGACATGCGAGTTTGATGTATCCCATTTGATATCTTCGTATCCGAGAATCCACAAATTCCACCCCACATTGTTCACAAAATTTCGGGTCTTCTTTTTCAGCCCTGATTACTCTATAATTTCCACAAGCACAAATTCCACTTTTTATAGGTCCAGAGATTCTTTCACAAAACAATCCATCTCTTTCTGGTTTATTGGTTTTGTAATGAAAAGTATAGGGTTTTGTCACCTCTCCAACTATCTCTCCATTAGGTAGGATTTTGTTGGCCCAAGCCTTTATTTGTTGAGGAGAAACTGGTCCAATTCGAAGTTGTTGATGTTTATACCGATCGATCATAGAATAGAAATTCTGATTCATTCAGATCAAGCTTCCTTCCTATTGATCTGGAAATTCTTCTCAGATACAAGGAAATGATTCAGTTCCAGAGCCAAAGATCGTAGTTCTCGAACGAGCAATCGAAAAGATTCTGGAGCATCCTCTGGGTTAGGTACTGTTCCTCCAATGATCGTAGCACCAAGTACTTCTTGACGAGCTCTAATATGATCAGATTTATAAGTAAGCATCTCTTGTAAAATATGAGCAACACCAAATCCCTCTAGAGCCCAAACTTCCATTTCTCCTACTCGTTGTCCTCCTTGCTTGGCCCTTCCTCTAAGAGGTTGTTGTGTAACAAGTGCGTAATGTCCACTGGAACGCCCATGAATTTTATCATCAACTTGATGAATTAATTTCAGGATATAGGACTTTCCTATTAGAACAGGCTGTTCAAAAGGATCTCCTGTTCTTCCATCAAATATTCTGCTTTTTCCCGGATACTCGGGTTCAAATACCCATGGATTTTTTGTTTGTTTACTGGCTTCATATAATTCAGGAAACACTAGTTTTCTCGACGACTCTTGCTCATATCTCTCATCAAAAGGTGCTATTCTATAATGTCTCTTTAGAAGATCCCCAGCTAACCCGAGTGAGCATTCAAATATCTGTCCCACATTCATTCGTGAGGGTACTCCTAATGGGTTGAAGACCATATCAACAGTTGTTCCATCTTGCAAATAGGGCATATCTTGTCTAGGCAAAATTTTGGAAATGATACCTTTATTCCCATGTCTTCCAGCTACTTTATCACCTACTTTGATTTCACGTTTCTGTGAAATATATACACGAATTAGTTCTGAATTATAACTAGAACCCCCTTTTTTCTGGATCCATCTCACATCAATAACGCGACCCCTTCCACCTATAGGTAGTTTTAAAGAAGTTTCTTTTGCCGTGGATACCTGAATGCCAAGTATGGCTCGTAATAATCTATCCTCGGGGGCATACGAGGATTCGTTCGCTGTTTGAGGCGTTAATTTACCTACTAAAATATCACCTGCTTCTATCCAAGATCCCAGCATCACAATTCCATTTCTGTCTAAATTGCGGAGTAAATGAGCCTCTAAATGCGGTATTTCTTTAGTGATTCTTTCAGGACCTTGTCTTGTCACATGAGTCTTAATTTCATATTTTCGGATGTGAAAAGAAGTATAAATATCTTCATATACCAGACGTTCGCTAATTAGTACTGCGTCTTCAGAATTGTAACCTTCCCATGGCATATGAGCTACTAATACGTTTTTTCCTAAGGCGAGTTCCCCGCTAACCGTAGCCGCACCGTCCGCTAAAATTTGTCCCTTTTTAATGTATTTACCTCGTTGAACCTTAGGTTTTTGATGCATACAAGTGTTTTTGTTAGAACATTGATACATAACTAATGGAATGTTTATAGTGTCGCCATTACTTGAGAAAACAATCTTGTGAGTATCCGTATAAATGATCTTTCCCTCGTGTTCGGCTATAACTGAAAGCCCTGAATCTAGAGCCGTTTGGCATTCCAGCCCAGTCCCAACAATGCACTTCTCGGACCGAGAAAGCGGAACTGCTTGGCGCTGCATATTAGAACTCATTAAAGCCCGATTTGCATCATTATGCTCGATAAAAGGAATAAGGGAAGCTCCAATAGAAAAATATTGGAAGGGAAAAATGCTTCTAAGATGAATCTGTTCCCATGCAATACTTAGGAATTCTTGACGATATCGAGCTGGAACAACCTGTTCTTCCTGAATACCTCGATTCAAGGCCAAAGAATTTCCTGCTGCTATCATATAATATTCATCTCTACTTGGTGATAAATAAATCATCTGCGTCTCTTTTGATTTATCAGATATTTCATAAAACGGACTATCTATAGATCCCCAATGACCAATTCTCACATGAATTGCTAAGGATCCAATAAGACCAACATTGATTCCTTCGGACGTGTCAATTGGGCAAATACGCCCATAGTGGCTCGGATGTATATCTCGTATCCGAAAATTAGCAGTTCGTCCTGTCAATCCTCCAGGACCCAAATAACTCAACTTTCGCCCATGAACGGTTTGTGTCAATGGATTAGTTCGATCCAAAACTTGAGATAAGGGGTGTAGGCCAAAAAACGATTCAAAAGTGGTTGTTAATGAGGTTGAAGTTACCAAATTTTGAGGAGTCGGTATCAATTTATGTCTGATTGCTCCACATATAGTTCCTCGAACCGCATTTTCTAAACGAACAAGAGCCAATCCGAATTGATCCTGTAACAGATCTGCTACAGAACGAATACGTTTATTTTTTAAGTGATTCATATCGTCAAGTGTGCCCATTCCAAATTTCATTCCAATCAAATGATCCGTAGCAGCCAATACATCTCGCGGTAACAAAAATGTATTGTTCTGAGGTATATCAAGATTTAGTCTCCGATTCATATTTCGTCGACCAATCTTTCCTAATTCACACCTTTGTTGAAAAAATTTCTTTTGTAATTCCTTACATAAGGACTCAGAAAATACTGGATCCCCACCTACACAAGCAAATTGTTGATAAAACTCCAAAATAGCATTTTCTTTTGAACCAATCTTTTTTTTCTCCTTATCATTCGGGAAAGACAAGAAAACCTCAGGGTAACAAACATTATCTAGAATTTCTCTTAGATTCGAACCCATAGCTGATGATAGAACTAGAATAGATATTTTTTGTTTCCTACTCACACGGGCCCATATCCTTGCTTTTCTATCAATTTCTAATTCTAATCTTCCTCCCCAATCTGATATTATAGTACTGGTATAGACAGAAATTCCTTTATGGTCCAATTCTGAACGGTAGTAAATACCGGGGCTTTGCAATATTTGATTGATTACAATTCTGTATATTCCATTTACTATAAAAGTTCCCAGGGAATTCATTAGAGGAATGTTTCCAATAAAAACGGTTTGTTCTTGCATATCTCTACCGCTTTTCCAAATTAATCCCGCGGGGACATATAATTCAGAAGAATATGTGAGTGATTCAGACACAGCATCTCTTTCTTTTATCAAGGGTTCTACCAATTGATATCGTTCCACAAATAATTGAAATTCAATTTCTTGATCTGTATCTTCAATTTTTGGAAACTTATCCAATTCTTCCGTCAAGCCTTGATTAATGAACCTACAAAATCCCTCAAATTGGATCTGACTAAATCCAGGTATTGTGGACATTCCCTCATTTCTATTACGGAGCATCTTAATCTTAAGTTTCCTCTTTATAGAATAAATCCCATTATTGTAGTATTGGCTCACTCTTCATCGAACTAACCATCCGGATCGATCTAGTAATGATGGAATGTATATTATGTTTACTGAATCACATGAAATTTGAGCCAACTCCATATCTATATTTTATATGTATGAACGGAGACGAGATGGAGGAATGAAGAGAATTTTCGGCACAAGTTAGAATTTTCGACAGGTACAAATGGAAATGAATTGATAAAACACCCCCCCCAAAAAAAAATCTGCCACTCACATTACACTTATAGAGTCTTATATAGAATATCAAAATTGATCCAATTTCTGCCTATTATTATGATATTACGATCAGATTGGGTACCAAAAAAATAAATGGATTCACGATTTAATCCGCTTTTCTATTCACTAGAGAAGATATTAAATGACAAATTGAAGCACGATAATTCTCTACAGGTATATGTGCATAAGAGAGACCCAACTCGGTATCTATCTGTTCTGTGTAACAATTTTTGTTCTGGGGTTTACATATACACATATATGTTGTTATAATTGAGATTGAAAAGAATTGATTAGTCGTAAATCAATTTTCTTTATGCCATTAAGGAAATACGATTTGAGATACAAATTTAAGAATCGTTCACTAATTCAAAGAAAATAAAAAATAGATTTCCGGCTGAAAAATTCAGGGCAGGAACCATTACCCATTTTCTTTGAATAAAAAAAAAATGACTAATTATTATAAATTATAATAATTAGTATTATTATAGTAATTAGTATACTAATAGTATTAGTAATAGAATATAGATAAAATTTTTATCCATTTTTGATCAGATTTGGCGGCATGGCCAAGTGGTAAGGCGGGGGACTGCAAATCCTTTATCCCCAGTTCAAATCCGGGTGTCGCCTGATGAACAAATTGGGATTTATTATCCTGCTGATTTAATCGACGAATTCTTGTTCCGCAATCTGAGGGTTCCTAAAGGACACTCCTTTTTTGTTCCTAGGATTGAAGAGGGGATTATACAAAAGACGATGAAGACTTCCTAATTATCTTACACTACCTATACTAAGGTAGTGTCTACTGACTCTGTCTGGAATTAGATTGGATAGGACGATGGGAAATCCATTTATAGGAAGTTTGGAAAGGACTGAACTGAAGATATCCAGACTCATGAGAGGCTCTGAGTGCTCAGACATTCAATGTGAATGGTTGGTCGGCTCTTATTCTTATAGAGTAAAAGTAAAACGTTGAAAAACCAAAAATTGTATTTGCCGGGGGATTACAAAAAAAAAAAAAGAATGTATGTAATAGCGGTAGTGGCGTTTCCTGATTCTTTCACAGAAAGACAATAAGACTTATAAAAAATCGGAAATCAAATATAGGTATCTGAGAAAATAGATAGTTATCTATCTTGATGGTATATTTGTATGCCTTTTCTTTTGTTTATGAAAGAAAGGTAACAAAACAATAGGTCTTACTATTCCTACATCTTACATTAGAAGCATTCCTTTGATATTTCCTAAGAAAGGGTGTGTGTATCGTATTTGTGCTTAATGCTTCCCGATTCTACCAGAAATCCAATAAGATAGGATTTGTTATGATTGGGTTCATTGGATTGGTTCATCAATCGCCTTAAGTCAGAATTCTATTTTGACTCTGCGCCGTTGATTCCACTATGATTATTGATCAATAATGGAATAATTCCTTGATAGAGATAGGGGACATAATTTACATGGATATAGTAAGTCTCGCTTGGGCTGCTTTAATGGTAGTCTTTACATTTTCCCTTTCACTCGTAGTATGGGGGAGGAGTGGACTCTAGGGGTACTACTAATTGAGTAATCGAATTGTATCAATTGTTTAATTAATCGTTTTGCGAAGACTTCCAAAAATGTCTCTGTTTCAAAATTATACTGGAATGAATACAGTCATGAATAATAACCATTCTATCAAACAATGAATGATTACCATAGTTATATTTAGAAAATCTACGCATGATAGGAAATTTCTTCCACTTCCAACCAAATTCTTCCTAAATATTCTATTTTGATGAACCGGCTTTTACCAGAATTATGGATATTACAATGAGAAAACCAATCCCTGTGTGTTTTTTTTCTTTACTTTTACTGTTCTAAGTCTAAGAGAAAGTAATTCTCTTATTATGGCGATACATACTTTCTACCGGAAGCAACTAGTAGTTGTCCGCGGAAGTCGAGGTCCTACACATAATCAAATTAGATCTTTCTTTCATTGAGCGATCCACATATCAAGTCAAGCATTTCACCTTTCTTTTACTTTACTATGTAATATATATTAATATAAAGAAATAGTATACTAGATAGTGTGTAGAAAGAACTATATATAGTTCTTTCTACACACTATCTCAGACACTTCTGATTCCAGCCCGATCATTTCACTTAATTTCAGACTTGGAGTTTGAATCCCTTTCTTTCTTCAATCATTGATAAGAACTAAACTAATAATTCAAATTTCATTCAAATTAATTATTTTGACTGACTGTTTTTACGTAGATGATAAGTAAAAAAGCAGTAGGAACTAGAATGAACAGTGCAGTAGCAATAAATGCGAGAATATTGACTTCCATAATCTCATTGTTTTTTTTTTTTGCTTCGCAATAACTCGGGATCTAATCCCATAGAGATGATAAATTTGACTCCTGTAAATTCAATAGTATAAATTCTATAATGATGATACTGAATAGTATAAATATTATGAATAACAATATAGCTGATCTATCAAATCGATTAATCGTCGAGAATTGAATAGTATAACATAGGAAGATCCTTTATACATACTAAATAAAAAAGGGGATTCCTGATCCAATAAAGAATCCTATTTAATTTTGCATCCTTTTAGACGCTTTCTTTTCTATAATCTACCTTCTTTCTTATACAATTATCCTTCCTTATACTTATACATTACATACAATTATCATATGAGATATCATATGACCGGTATTCAATGGTTCACACGTAGATGTAGATCCAAACAGTCGAAGTGAGATGGAAGAGGGGCGGGTTGAAAGATCTAATATTCCAACAAATTGACTAAAAAAGGGATGTTGCTTGGTCTTTTATTTTATTAGTATCCCCTTTGTTAGATTGGGATGGGAGTGCATACATGAAAAATTTGATGTGCAATTTGAATGAGAATGAGATAGATTATTTTCAATTAGTAATTGAGGATACACAAGTCATAGGTAGAAAAAGGGTGGGATTTCACCTGAAAAGTACTTTGTTCCGTCGAGGTAATTATGTTAAGTTCATTTTGTATCGTACAGTAAAGGAATACAATTTGTGTATGTACTCCTGAGAAAGATATGGGCATTTCATTGATCAAGAACAAACGAAAAAGAAAGTCAGACGAATATGGTATTTATTAAAATACTGAATAGAGTAATACCGCCGATTGTACTAATCTACATATGTCTCTGCCCTATCAATCGGTACTAGTAGAAGAAATGGAAATTTCCACATTTTTCTGATGAGAAATGCGAAATGAAAAACAAAAGAACTAAAGATCCCCCACTGGGAATTAGATCTTTCCCCCTGCCCCAATTTTTCTTTAAAAAGTAGAGATTAATTGAGAAATTGATCGGATCCTAGTTCGGGACTGACGGGGCTCGAACCCGCAGCTTCCGCCTTGACAGGGCGGTGCTCTGACCGATTGAACTACAATCCCAGCGAGGCGTATAGCATACATATTCTTATGGTTTCCTAAGAAAATTATTTCTTTTCTATTCATCATGTTGTAAAATAGCCACAAATGATATACTGATATCATATCCAAATAGATATGGACTATAGTGAGAGTGGCACGGATTACTAGTAACGCATGGGTTTTTTTATTGCCAAAAATAGATCATTAATAAATCTTTCAATGAGAAAAAGGGGACTCTTTTCCTTTATTGATACTTAAGAATCATGAATCTAGATCGTTAGAAAGATCAGAAGGAGGGGAAAAATTAAAATATGTATAGAATAGAACAACAAAATTGACTCTTGATCTTTATATTTCTACGGATCGGACATTTATATTTCCGGAGGACAAATTGGTTAGATCATACTCATGAGCGGCGAATTATTGGGCCGAGCTGGATTTGAACCAGCGTAGACATATCGCCAACGAATTTACAGTCCGTCCCCATTAACCGCTCGGGCATCGACCCAGGAAGAATGAATTCCGGGCTTAGTGATAATCCATGATCAACTTCCTTTCGTAGTACCCTACCCCCAGGGGAAGTCGAATCCCCGCTGCCTCCTTGAAAGAGAGATGTCCTGAACCACTAGACGATAGGGGCATATCTGCCCGACCGTCATCATACTATGATGATAGTATGATCAGTTTTTTGGAATTGTCAATAATAATAAATTCAATAATAATAATATATAACAATAATAATAATATATATAACTAGAATAGTTAACTCGATCTAGTTTCTAGATCTATACCCGAAGAGTTTTTTACCTTATATACTTTATATATATATAAAGTATATATACTATAACACGACACGATTCCATATCCATAAAATTTTTGTTTTCTTTTTCATTTCTAAAAATAGGATTCGGCTCAGGGTACGAATCCTCCTATTACATGATTCAAGAAAAGATCTTGAATCCGGGTCGATGTTGGATTGGTACAGGTATAAATCAAGTGAATCTTGTTCTGATGGATCAGTAAAAGTAAACAAAGCAAGTAGGGTCGGTCTTGAAACAATTCACTATAAAATAATAATTTGATCCACTGACTATTACTAGTCAATTAATAACTAGTCAATTAAATTTATTGTTCCTGAATGAGCTCCTATGAGTCTACTGCATGTATCTATACATATATAGATACATGCAGTAGACTCATAATGAAGAAAATGCCTAATTCATGAATTGAATAAACGGGCCTTTTTAACTCAGTGGTAGAGTAACGCCATGGTAAGGCGTAAGTCATCGGTTCAAATCCGATAAAGGGCTTTTTCACTAAACTCGAGTCTTAGTCTTCGTTTTCATTGGAGAATAGACATATTGTTGATATTTCGAAAAAAAAAAGAAAAGGTCTTCGACCATTATAATGAGTTCTTATTATTATGAGTCATAGTTAGAAAGTGTAAATTTATGCATTTTCATAATAAGAAATTGCTCTTATTAGGGGGAGTTTAACCTGTAGGGACATAGTAGTCCTCCTCATGTCTCATTATTCATTTGGTTTTGGGACAAAAATATCCTAGATATCCGACCCATATTGTTAATCGTAATCGCCAAACCAAATCCTACTTCTCTATTGTTCCTATCAAATCCACCGTAAAATTATAAATAAAGAAAAAGTAAGTGGACCTGACCTATTGAATCATTACTATATCAGCTATTCTGATATTTAAATTCGATATAATATAGATGAAATTGTAGAAGCGGATTTTTTCTTGGACGAAGCAAAAATCTGTCAATATTTCCGATTTGATCTTCTTATTACGGGATGCTCCATAGAAATAAATTGCTATTCTTTTACGCTACATATAAATATTTCTAAAATTTTTCAATATCTTTCCTTGATTTCAGA